TCTTAACTGAGAGGGGGGGTCCAATACTTCCAATACTTAAAGTCGGAATCGATTTGAATTCACCCTACATATTCAAGGAATCAGGTCGGTCATATTTCAAAAGTCTTCTGTTTTCCTTTTTTTTTTCAATTTCTATCGAATCCATTTGTTTTTCTGGCTCGGCTGGGTGGGATAGCCGAGCCATTCCCCCCCCCCTTTTTTTTCGTAATAATTACTTTTTTTCGTAATATTAATATTCTATTACGATTTTCAAAATTTGAACTTAAGAAGAAAAGCCAATAAAGAAAGAAAAAAAATTCATCGATCAAAAGAAAAAAAGGAGAGAGAGGGATTCGAACCCTCGATAGTTCTTTGTTTCGAACCATACCGGTTTTCAAGACCGGAGCTATCAACCACTCAGCCATCTCTCCAAGAGATAATTTCTATTTTATTCTACCGAATAGAACATGGCCATATGAGTTGATACTATCATGTATAGAAAGATATTGTGTGTGAATCTATAGGTCGATCTATCTGTATATATAGATAGATGAGATGCATGATCTAGCATGCCCATTTGTGAACAGGAAGTCAAAAAAATCACCTTCGATTTCATGTCCAAATAAAAGTGGTAAAGGGGTTGGAAATAAGTCATATAGAATCAATGGATTCATGGTAAAATCCCTCTATGTGGGTGGTACTTTATTCAAATTGTTTGTTTGGTCGATATGATAGAGGGATTAAAGGGTATAGTTCTTTTGTTGATAGCTTGGAGGATTAGAAACATGACTATTGCTTTCCAATTGGCTGTTTTTGCATTAATTGCTACTTCGTCAATCTTATTGATTAGCGTACCTGTTGTATTCGCTTCTCCTGATGGTTGGTTGAGTAATAAAAATATTGTATTTTCTGGTACATCATTATGGATCGGATTAGTTTTTCTGGTGGGTATCCTTAATTCTCTTATTTCTTGAATCTATTCATTCCAGATCCAAAAACGACCCCTTCCACGAATTTTTCGGATTGTGAGATACATTAAAATTCAATAAAAAATATAAGTATAAGTCCCCCCAAAAATGCAAATAAATTGGAGGGGGGGGGGGGCTCATTAGTCAAACTTCTGTAATCTGTAACTTAAATAAATAGAACTTGAATGATGAATGAAATAAAATATGAAAAAAAAAAAGAAAAATGGATTCAAAAAAAATCTGTATTCAACTGTATTCAAATATATAATACAAATATATAATATTTGTATTATATATTTAGATATACTAAATTCAAATTTTCAAATATTTAGATATATTAAATTGAAATAAATAAAATAGAAATAGAATTTGAATTATTTGAATCTTAATATATGTTAATATAATTAACAAATTCTTAATATATTAATTTGTTAATTTATTGATGGAATTTGAAAAAAATTGCCCTCAAAAGAGTATCTGATCTAGCTCTGACCAAATATTATCCAGACCTTTTGTATCAAGAACGAACAATGCGGATATAGTTGAATGGTAAAATTTCTCTTTGCCAAGGAGAAGACGCGGGTTCGATTCCCGCTATCCGCCCAGGGTAATGTATTTAAAAAGATAAAGGATTCGTTCTAGTTGACTGTAATATAATAAATACCTCCCACTCTAAAGCAAAAAGCAAAGTCTTAATTAATTAATTACTAGTTAATAGTAATAGAATCTATTTACTAGTAATAGAATAAAAATAAAGATAGAATAAAAATATAGAATAAAGTCTCATTTTTTTTTTGAAAAAAAAAATGGTGCGGGAAGGGGATTTGAACCCCTGACCTCAAGGTTATGAGCCTTGCGAGCTACCAGACTGCTCTATCCCGCGATGAAAGGAAACCCTAGAAACGAAACTAATGAACAAACAAGAATTGAATGCGCCCCTCTTCCATACCTGTAGAAATAGTATAGCCTATTTCTACAGAATAGTCAAGGGGCCCCTCTATGATCTACGATCATCGAACGAAATAGAAAAATGAAGTGACATTTTAATCCTTACCAACTTGATCTTGTTGCCCCCGGCAACAAACATGTCTGAACCATTTCACGAAGTATGTGTCCGGATAGTCCAAAATCTCTATAGTTAGCTCTCGCTCTTCCAGTAGAAAAGCAACGTCGACGAAGACGTGTAGGTGCACTATTACGCGGTAAGGATTGTAACTTTCCACGAATTTCCCATTTATCACTCAAGGACGGAACCTTGCTTATTTCTTTCTTTGAGGATCGGCGAATCAAATGATATTTTTGTTCCAATTTTTGCCTCTTCTTCTCCCTATGAATCAAACTTTTCTTTGCCATAATGGTTCAGTTATTATTATTATCAATGGTACAAGTCGGATCCTAGATGTAGAAATAGAAATCGAAGGGGGTATACCCCCTTCCCCATCGAAAGATATGATATTCTCGCGGATACGGCATATAACATAAAGTAAAGAATTAACCAAATTTGCCCGATGTAGAGGCAATCAAGAAAGCCGCATAAGTGAATATATAACCTA